AAAAAAGAAATGAATTCGAGATTTGATCTGTTCGATGAGATAAAGACCTAATAATCAGAAACAATATAGAATTGATTTTTTTAGCACTTAATTCACGGATTCCATTTTTCAAAAAAGAATTCTCCGAGAAGAGAGATATTTTTACCTATTTTTTTTTTAGTAGAATTTGTAGAATACAATTAAAGTGTGTAACGTAATAAAATAAATTAAGGCTTGTTTTTATTAAACATGCGCAGATATAACTCTAACTCTAGATATAGCTATTTATCTATATATATGTCTCTTCCTTTATTGTATTGGAGTCAGATTCGTTCGGGACAGCACATGTCGTGTTAAATTTTGATTTTCTACTCAATCTATTTAATGAAAAATTTGAAAATTAAAGCACGATAATTTCCCGAAAATTCCATAATATAAGCATTATCATTATATATGGATAAGACACCCAATTAGATAATATTATATTGTGTAACAATTTATATTCTAGGGTTTACATATACTGATAATTGGTGTTATAATGGAAATGGAGAAAGATTTTTTTATTGTATTGAAAAAAAAAAGAGAAAATCAATACTGATTAGTTCTGTATCAATTTGGATTTTCTTATCTAGGAAAAAACAATTCATTTTAGATTCAAAAAATCCAAGAATCGTTCATGAATTAACAGTTAATAGTTAACGGTTCCAATTTGTGACGAATTTTGACTTTTGTGACTCAAAGTTTGTTTTTTTCAATAGAAAAAGGGAAAGGATCTCTTTTAAGAATGGGATTAAGGAAAACAGAATTTAAGATTAAGATACAAACAAATAAAAAAAAAGAAGTTCAGTTTAGAACCCTCTTGGGGGGAATGGAGATATTCTCATATATTTATTTTGTATCCTTTTGGCGGCATGGCCGAGCGGTAAGGCGGGGGACTGCAAATCCTTTTTCCCCAGTTCAAATCCGGGTGTCGCCTGCTCAACAACCGAATTGAAATAGTTTATTCTGTTTTGTTGATAGAAACCTTGAGAATTTTTTTCCAGCAGAAGCAAGAGGAGGAAAGGGACTCTTGATGCGTAAGGATTAGATCAAATGGGAGATAGGAGAATGCATTAGATAGTGATCCATCTTGATTCTTTATTTATATATATTCTATTTTATATATTCTATTTTTTACTTAAGGAGGGTAACAAAAACAAAATAAAGCATAGGTTTTCTTATTTCTACCTGCTAGTAACATTCATTTCCTTAATACGTCCAAGGATGTCTCCGGATATTTTGTTTGTGCTTAATGTTTTCCGATTATACTAGAAATCATATAAGGAACTTGTTAGATGTTATAATTGGATTTCTTGGATTCTTTCGTCAATAGTGTTAGGCCAGAATCCCTTTTTGACTCTATACCGGCGATTCCACTATTATTAGTGAACAATAATGAAATAATTCCTTCATAGTGATAGAGATAGGGGACATAATTCACATGGATATAGTAAGTCTCGCTTGGGCTGCTTTAATGGTAGTCTTTACATTTTCCCTTTCGCTCGTAGTATGGGGAAGAAGTGGACTTTAAAGGTATTACTACTATTTGAGTTGAGAGATTAAACTCAAACTGTATCAATTGTTTTATCGATTAGATGGTTCTGCAATTTTTTGGATTGAATTAATCCTTTAATTCCATTTCGAATCGGAATTCTATTTTATTCTAGTGGAGTAATGTATTCTAATGTATTGTATGGATAATATATATAATATATATATATAATACTCTTTCAATCAAACAATCAATTATTCATATGTTCGTATTTTGAAGTCAAAGGAATACAAATAATAGGAAATTTATTCCAACCGAATTCTTCCTAAAATTTTGCTATTTCGACGAATTGACTCTTACCAAAGTTCTATATGAACAATGGGGAACCGCGGAACTTTGGAACTTTTTTTATTTATTTTTCATATTTTTCAAAGAAAAAAGAAAATAGTTCTGTTATTAATTAGTAAGCGGATCTGCACTTCCTATGGGAAACAAGATAAGCATAGTGGTTGTCTAACGAGATATTAGACATAATAACATATTGTCGTTACCTTAGGCGAGTCACATATTACATGCTTTGTTTTATTTTTTTTTATTAGATTTATATGTTTATTAAAAAATTCTTGATTTATTCTTTTTAATATGATACCGAGATTGGTCTTGAGAATAATAAGAAATCTATAAATTCGAATCGGAAAAATAGAATAAGAGTTGCCTCTTGATTATTTCAGATTGATTGGAACCAATACAAATCAAATACATGAAACAAAGAAAAAAAGCAAAGAAAAAAAGTTGGGACGCTATATTTATTACATATATGTGATTGATATTCTATATCTATTAAATATATTAAACCTGTATCTTTATAGAGTAAAACTTTATACACTACAATAACAATAATAGAAATAAAAAAGATAGTTCTGGTAGAAAGAAATAGATTTTTTTCTTTCTACCAGAACTATCTGATTTCATAGAATATTGCTGATTCCAGTCCAATCATTTCATTTAAAACTAAGACGCGAAATTGAAATCTTTTTGATTTCTTCAATTACATTGCATTGATAAAAACTAAGAAGTCAAATTAATCACTTTGACTTATAGTTTTTACGTAAATTATAAGCAAAAAGGCAGTAGGAACTAGAATGAACAGTGCAGTAGCAATAAATGCCAGAATATTGACTTCCATAATCTCATCGTTTCATTTCTGTTTAATTCGCAATAACTCGGGATTTAATCCCATAGAGACGATAAATCTTTTGTCGGTAAATTCAATGGGATAAATTACATCTCGATGATATCAATCAAATCCGATCAATATCATGAATAACAATATCTGAGCTATAAAATTGATTCATTGTCGAGAATTGAATAGTATAACATAGGAAGATCTTTTATCCATACCGAATTCAAAATTGGATTCCGGATCCAATCAAAAATTCCTTGCCTTTATTTATTATTTTTCTATTTATTATTCATTTATATAATATAATACTTTATTATATTTATTATATTAATATTGAATGATATTGAATTTTTTTTTGTTATTTTTTGATTTTTTAAGAGATTGTTCTTTCTTCGGCGGAACCCTTACCTTAAACTAAAAAAAAGATTATTTATTCCCTCACCTCAATAAGAGAGAGGGAATCCTTGTTTAATCTTTATTTTATAAATATTTTTATCCTTGCTTGGATTAGTAATAGGAAATAGGACACGTCTATCAAAAGTTCAGTGTGAAATTGAAATGAGATAGATTGTTCCAAATTCGAATAAAATAATTAGTAATTGAAAATAATTAGTAATTGAAATTAGTACTTGAGGTTACACAAAATCGGAGCCAGAAAAGGATATACTTTGAAAAGTAGTCTATCAAAATCAAAGTAACTATGTTCAATTTATTTTGTATCATGCAAATTCCATTTGTGTGTGTTCGCAGTAAACATATAGTACTATTATTATATTCCATTGCACAGATCGAGAGGAATCGAAAAAGCCAGGTCCAGTAGTACGCTATCTCTTTCTCTTGGAATCCTGAATATGGTGCTACTAATTTCAATTACTAATCCACATATATTTCTTTCCCATCAATCAGTAAATCAGTATTCCTTGAAGAAATGGAAATTCTCATATTGGTTTGATGAGAAATCTGAAACGAAAAAAAAAGAAATAAAAAAACGAGGGATCCCTGTTAGAAATGAAATTCTGTTTTTTTTATTCCTTTCACAGAAAATGGAGAGATGAATTGATGTATTTTTGGATTTTTCATGGATTTGTATCCATCGGGACTGACGGGGCTCGAACCCGCAGCTTCCGCCTTGACAGGGCGGTGCTCTGACCAATTGAACTACAATCCCAGGAAAAAAGTGTACAGCATACATATTCTTACGATTTCATGCAAACCTTTCTTTTCAATTTCCATTTTCTAGTAGAACCGTTGTGTTGTAACTGACATAGGCGGGACTCATATATTGATATCTACATGGATATGCACTTTAGCGAAATCGACACGGATTACTAGTAATCTTTTCATTATTACCAAATCGATTGAAAATCAATCTTTCAATGAAAAAGTCTTTTTTTTATTTACTTTACCACTTTCCTTAGACTTTATACTTCCGGATTCTGATAGAAATCTAGCTCATTAGCAAGATCCGAATTTGATTTATGGAAAAAATGCTTAAAAAAATAAATAGCGGTAATTATGTTATGTATCAGATTTTGATTCTTCCGTATCAGCGCATCGGGCATTTCCGGAGAACAACGAAGGGTTATATCATTTCATGACGGATCGTCGAATTTTTGGGCCGAGCTGGATTTGAACCAGCGTAGACATATTGCCAACGAATTTACAGTCCGTCCCCATTAACCGCTCGGGCATCGACCCAGGAAGAATCCATTTTAGTCTTTATTGATAATCTATGATCAACTTCCTTTCGAAGTACCCTACCCCCAGGGGAAGTCGAATCCCCGCTGCCTCCTTGAAAGAGAGGTGTCCTGAACCACTAGACGATGGGGGCATACTTGCCCGATCGCCATTTTACTATATTCATAGTATATGATGAACGGTTTTTTTGAAATTGTCAATATTATATATATGGAATAATATGACTCGATCAGAAGGATCTTTCCGTCTTTCATAATTCCATAGAATTTTTTGATTCATCATTATTATAAAAAAAATTGTTCATTCCAATCGAAACTCTATAATTCTAAAAAAAAAATAGAAAAATAAATAATACGAAGGATAGGATCCTTTCAGGAAATGATTGATTTGCCGGAAAAGACGAGGGGGTTAAGGTTAAACTTCATTTCTTTCACTTTCATTCATTGATTCATTCATTGTTAAGATTCGGTGGACATATTTTTATCTCCCACTAAATCGGAAAATTCAAAGGAAATTCAAAAAATAAATCCGGAAATCTGGGAAGAGAGATAGGGATCAACAAGTTATTGAAAATTGTTTTGAAATAATTCATTGCATTGATATTTATCA